ATTCGGTTATCAGAAAGATTACCATATATAACACAAAATTTCCCCGCCGATTCCTTCTATTCGAGCCTCTCGGTCTGTCATTATCCCTCGAGAAGTAGAAAGAATTACAATCCCTATTCCGCCTAAAATTCTCGGAATTCGTTGATAGTTAGAATAAATTCGTAGACCAGGCCGGCTGATCCGTTTTAAATTTAAAACAGTTCTATATGGTCCTTTCCTATTTCTCCTATGTCGTAGGGTTAAAACCAAAAAATATTTATCGCTTTCCTGATGTTTTCTCACGTTTTCAATAAAACCCTCTCGTAAAAGGATTCTAACAATATTTTCAGTGATGTTAGTAGCTGGTATTCGCACTGTTCTTTTTTCATTCATGTCAGCATTTCGTATAGAGGTTATTATGTCAGCAATAGTGTCTTTACTCATGATAAACTAAGATTATTGTTGTCCACGAATTTTGATATAATCAGCATGCTCTGTTTCTTTATTTTTTTCTGAATTCATAAATATTTATGAATTTTTAAAGATATATACGTGAAATACAAACAATCTACTAATTTAATAAATCTGTTCAAATACTATAAACTATATCACGGTATTCCCTTATAATACTTCAGGTGCTAATGAAACTATTTTAGTGAAATTTAATTGTCTTAATTCCCGAGGGATCGCGCCAAAAATTCGGGTTCCCTTTGGATTTCCTTCTTGATCAATAACAACTGCGGCATTGTCATCATATCGTATTATTATGCCGTTGTCGCGTTTGAGTTCTTTACAAGTACGTACAATTACAGCTCGAATCACTTCTGATCTTTCTAAAGGTGTATTTGGTACTGCTTCTTTGATTACAGCAACAATAACATCGCCAATATGAGCATATCGTCGATTACTAGCTCCTATGATTCGAATACACATCAATTCTCGGGCCCCGCTGTTATCCGCTACATTCAAATGGGTTTGAGGTTGAATCATATCTTTTTTATATTTGTTTTGTTTTTTAAAATGAAAAGGGTGAAAAAAAGAAATATTGTAAATGAAAAGGGTGAAAAAAAGAAATATTGTAAATGAAAAGGGTGAAAAAAAGAAATATTGTTTGTTCAAAACAAGAAACCTACAACTGTTTTTTTTTTATCAAAAAGGCGATTTCCTTTTTGTCTACATCCCTGTCTGTCCTATACCGAAAGAATGAATTGAGTTCGTATAGGCATTTTTGATGCCGCTATTGAAATAGCCTTTCTAGCTATATTTTCTGTCACGCCGCTCATTTCATAAAGTATTCTGCCGGGTTTAACAACAGCTACCCAATATTCGGGAGATCCCTTCCCCGAACCCATACGTGTTTCTGTAGGTCTTACTGTAACTGGTTTGTCTGGAAATATACGTACCCAGATTTTTCCACCGCGGCGTGCATTTCGTGTTATTGCTCGCCGCCCCGCTTCTATTTGCCTAGATGTGATCCAAGCGGGTTCAAGTGCTTGAAGAGCGTATCTCCCAAAGCAAATACGATTACCTCGATAAGATATTCCTTTCATTCTTCCTCTATGTTGTTTACGGAATCTGGTTCTTTTAGGGTTATAATTGATGGTTGTTTATCAATTCCAACCATCTCTACTACAGAACCGGACATGAGAATTTCTTCTCATCCAGCTCCTCGCGAATTAAATGATTAAAAATACATGGTGAATAATATACTAAATGGGGGATTCTTTGAAATTTATAGAATTTTTTTTTATCTTTTGATATATAATTAACCGCGTATTCCATTTATAGATATAGATAATGTCATTTAGGTATAGGTTACAATGAATCTTTATTTTGACTTTTATTTTGAATTTACTCAAATTTATAAAAAAAAAAATCGCGGGCGAATATTTACTCTTTCAACATTCAGTTGTAAGATTAGTCTATGACATGATCTTTCAAAAAAAAGTTCAACTCTGGTTCGTTCCGCCATCCTACCCATTGAATCATTATGTTTTCAATCGAATCTTATGCATTCACAGGTTCTGTCGTTCCCACCACCTCTCGAGTAATGGTTAGGTCTGAATTCTATAATGGAGCCCTAAATGAAAATGAATTAAATTTGTTTTTGAGCCAACTGTCTCAGTCTTTATTGACTCAGGGCTCTTGATTTGTGGTTTTATCCACGTATTTGCCTAATTAGGGAGCAATCAGTCTTGATGCTTTATTACATTTCTTTTTATGAGATGACTCATAGACCTTACATATTGGAATCATATATCGTTGAGATCTTTTTTCTATCTTTCTCTCACCTTTCCGTTTATCTGTATACTTTTTTTTGCTTTACAACTCATAATCAGATTGGTTTTTCTTTTTTGTTTATGCAACAAAGATTTCAGTTGCTACAATGATATGACCTATATATCATAATATCATATTTTGACTGGCTCTTTCTTTATATCCAGATAATGCGAAGGGATGGGTTGGTTATTAGTTCTATAGTTCTTAGTTCATACTTTGGGTTATTCTATTTTTTTGAATC